AGGCGAAGTTGCTTTGATACGTTATTCTCAACAATCGGATTTTCGTCGAGACATAATCAAAGGCTCCATGCGCGCTCAAAGACGTAAAACAGTTACTTGGAAACTCTTTGAAGCAAATGCGCATTCCCCTCTTTTTTTGGACCGAATAGACAAATCTTTTTTTTTTTTTTTTGATATTTCTGAACGGATGAAAAAAATTTTTAGAAATTGGATGTGGAAAAACACAGAATTCACAATTTCGAATTATACAGAGAAAAAGACAAAAGAAAGCGCGAAAAAAAAAGAGGAGGACAAAAAAGAAGAAGACAAAAGAAAGGAGAAAGTGCGTATACAAATAGCGGAAGCCTGGGATAGTATTTTACTTGCTCAAGTAATGAGAGGTTTTTTATTAGTAACCCAATCAATTCTTAGAAAATATATTATATTACCTTCATTGATAATAGCTAAAAATATCGTCCGTATACTATTATTTCAATTTCCGGAATGGTATGAGGACTTAAAGGATTGGAATAGAGAAATGCATGTTAAATGTACCTATAACGGCGTTCAATTATCAGAAAAAGAATTTCCAAAAAACTGGTTAACAGACGGCATTCAGATCAAGATCCTATTTCCTTTTCGTCTTAAACCTTGGCACAGATCTAAGTTACGAGCCCCTTATAACGATCCAATGAAAAAGCAAGGTCAAAAAAATGATTTTTGTTTTTTAACAATTTTTGGAATGGAAGCTGAACTACCTTTTGGTTCTCCCAGAAAAAAACTTTCATTTTTTGAACCGATTTTAAAAGAACTAAAAAAAAAAATAAAAAAATTGCAAAAGAAATGTTTTATAATTCTAGGAATTTTTAAAGAACAAACAAAATTGTTTCTAAATGTCTCAAAAAAACCAAAAAAATGGATCATTAAAAACATTCTGTTTATAAAAGAAATAATAAAAGAACTCTCAAAAATAAACCCAATTATATTATTTGGATTGAGAGAAATAGAAGTATATGAATTGAGTGAAATTAAAAAAGATTCAATAATCAGTAATCGGATGATTCAGGAATCGTCCATTCAAATTAGATCTCAGGATTGGACAAATTATTCATTAACAGAAAAAAAAATGCAAGATCTGACTGATAGAATAAACACAATCATAAATCAAATAGAAAAAATTACAAAAGACAAGAAAAAGGGATTTATAACTTCAGATAGAAATTTGAGTTCTAACAAAATAAGTTATGATGATAAAAGATTGGAATCACAAAAAAATATTTGGCAGATATTAAAAAGAAGAACTGCTCGATTAATCCGTAAATCCCATTATTTTATAATATTTTTCATTGAAAAGATATACATAGATATCTTTCTATCTATGATTAATATTCCTAGTATCAATACACAACTTTTTCTTGAATCAACAAAAAAAATTATTAATAAAAACATTAACAGTAATGAAGCAAATCAAGAAAGAATTAATAAAACAAATCAAAGTTTAATTAAATTTATTTCGATTATAAAAGAGTCACTTTCTAATACTAATATTAGTCTTAGTCAAAAGAATTCAAAGACTTTTTTTGACTTATCTTACTTTTCACAAGCATATGTATTTTACAAATTATCACAAACCCAACTTATTAAGTTAGAGAAATTGAAATCCGTATTTCAATATAATGGAACCCCCCTTTTTCTTAAGAATGAAATAAAGGATTTTTTTGTTGTAAGACAAGAACTATTTCATTCCGAATTAAGACCTAAGAATCTTCGCAATTCTGGAATGAATCAATGGACAAATTGGTTAAGGAGTCATTATCAATATCAATGTGATGTATCTCAAATTAAATGGTCTAGAGTAGTACCACAAAAATGGCGAAATATATTGAACTGTATAGCTCAAAATAAAGATTTATATAAAGATTTGTGTGATTTATATGAAAAAGATGAATTACTTCACTACGAAAAAAAAACAAAAATTGAAACGGATTTATTATTGAATCAAAAGGATAATTTTAAAAAACAATATAGATATGATCTTTTAGCATATAAATCTATAAATTCTGAAACTAAGAAGTACTCTTCAATTTATGGATCACCATTACAAGTAAAAACTAACCAAGATATTTTTTATAATTACAACACACATAAACAAAAATCATTTAATATGGTAGAAGATGATATTCGAGATATGGATAAAAATACGGATAGAAAATTTTTTGATTGGAGAATTCTCGATTTTTGTCTTAAAACGAAGGTCGATATTGAGGCCTGGATCAATATTGATACTGACACTAACAGTAATAAATATACTAAGACTAGGGTTAATAAGTATCAAATAATTGATAAAATCAATAATAAGGGTCTTTTTTATCTCACACTTCAGCAAGACCAAAAAATCAACCTATCCAATCAAAAACCCCTTTTGGATTGGATGGGAATGAATGAAGAAATACTAAGTCGTCCCATATCAAATCTGGAACTTTGGTTCTTGCCAGAATTTGTGAGACTTTATAATACGTATAAAATGAAACCGTGGGTTATACCAATTAAATTACTACTTTTTAATTCTAATATAAAAAAAAATGCTAGTGAAAACAAAAGCATCACTGGAAATAAAAAAAGAGATCCTTTTATATCAATATCGTCGAATGAAAAAAAATCTCTTGAATTAGAAAACCGAAATCAAGGAGAAAAAGAATCCACGGGCCAAGCAGATCTTAAATCAGCTCTTTCAAACCAAGAAAAAGATGTTGAAGAAGATTATACGGGATCGGACATGAAAAAACATAGAAATAAAAAGCAATACAAGATCAATACAAAAGCGGAGTTTGATTTCTTCCTAAAAAGGTATTTGTATTTTCAATTGAGATGGGATGATTCTTTAAATAAAAAAATAATCAATAACATCAACGTATATTGTCTCCTGCTTAGACTGATAAATCCAAGAGAAATTACTATATCCTCTATTCAAAGGGGCGAAATGAGTCTGGATATTTTGACGATTCAGAAAGATGTAACTCTTACAGAATTTATTAAAAGGGGATTTTTGATTATTGAACCAATTCGTCTAGCTATAAAAAATGATGGAAAATTTATTATGTATCAAACCCTCGGTATTTCATTAGTTCATAAAAGTAAACATCAAATAAATCAAAGATACCGAGAAAAAAAACATGTTGATAAGAATTCTGATGAAGTCATTACAAAACATCAAAAGATGACTGGAAATAGATATAAAAAAAATTATGATTTGTTTGTTCCTGAAAATATTTTATCGCCTAGACGTCGTAGAGAATTGCGAATTCTAATTTGTTTAAATTCTAAGAATAGACATAGAAAGGCATCTTTTTGTAATGGGAATGAGGTAAACAGTCAAGTTGTGGATAAAAGCAAAAAATATAAAAAAAAAATTATAAAATTAAAGCTATTTCTTTGGCCCAATTATCGATTAGAAGATTTAGCTTGTATGAATCGTTATTGGTTTAATACCAATAATGGCAGTTGTTTCAGTATGGTAAGGATACGTATGTATCCGCGATTGAAAATTCATTAATAGTACATTTTTCCTATATTTCCCATAACATATCTGGTCTATGACGACAAAGAGATGCACGCATACATTGTCTTACATTCCATTCTGATACATGATACTAATTCAATGACATATCAATTAGATCTAGAATGAACAAAATTTTATTATTTTAGGTCTAAACTTTTATCTTTTGTGAGTGAAGAAACCAACCATACTTTTGTATCCCCTTTCAAATTCAATTTTAAAATGAAAATAGGATTGAGTAAGTTTTATTAAATTAAAAAAATTAGAAATTAATAACGAAATACAAATTTTTGTATATACCAAATAAAAATTAGGGGCATTATTATTACTGATCAATAAAGATATCTATCAATAAAAAATATCTTAAAATAAAAAGAGGGGGGGAGAGAAGATTTCAGTTTATGGTAAAAAATTCATTCATCTCAGTTATTTCACAAGAAGAAAAAGACGAAAACAGAGGATCTGTTGAATTTCAAATAGTTAGTTTCACCAATAGGATACGAAGACTTACTTCACATTTACAATTACACAAAAAAGACTATTTATCTCAGAGAGGTTTACGTAAAATTCTGGGAAAACGCCAACGATTACTGTCTTATTTGTCAAAGAAAAATAGAATATGTTATAAAGAATTAATTAATCGGTTGGATATTCGGGAGTCAAAAACTCGTTAATTTGATTTTTATAAAGGCATTTTGAATTATTTGATTTATTAGATCTTGAATTTTAATGAACTTTTTTTCGTTTTCAGCAATTCATGAAAGAATGAATCGAGGAAAAACCTATGAATATACCGGCTACAAGAAAAGACCTCATGATAGTCAATATGGGCCCCCACCACCCATCAATGCATGGTGTTCTTCGACTCATCATTACTCTAGATGGTGAAGATGTTATTGACTGTGAACCAATATTGGGTTATTTACACCGAGGAATGGAAAAAATTGCGGAAAATCGAACAATTATACAATATTTGCCTTATGTAACACGGTGGGATTATTTAGCTACTATGTTCACAGAAGCAATAACTGTAAACGGACCGGAACAGTTGGGAAATATTCAAGTACCTAAAAGAGCCAGCTATATCAGAATAATTATGTTGGAGTTGAGTCGTATAGCTTCTCATCTGTTATGGCTCGGTCCTTTTATGGCGGATATTGGTGCACAAACTCCCTTTTTCTATATTTTCAGAGAAAGAGAATTAGTATATGATCTATTCGAAGCTGCCACCGGTATGAGAATGATGCATAATTATTTTCGTATCGGAGGAGTAGCGGCCGATCTACCTCATGGCTGGATAGATAAATGTTTGGATTTCTGCGATTATTTTTTAACAAGAGTTGCTGAATATCAAAAACTTATTACACGAAATCCTATTTTTTTAGAACGAGTCGAGGGAGTAGGCATTATTGGTAGAGAGGAAGTAATAAATTGGGGTTTATCGGGACCAATGCTGCGAGCTTCCGGAATACAATGGGATCTTCGTAAAGTTGATCATTATGAATGTTACGACGAATTTGATTGGGAAGTACAGTGGCAAAAAGAAGGAGATTCATTGGCTCGTTATCTAGTCCGAATTGGTGAAATGATAGAATCCGTAAAAATTATTCAACAGGCCCTGGAAGGAATTCCAGGGGGACCCTATGAGAATTTAGAAATACGATACTTTGATAGAGAAAGGAATCCGGAATGGAATGATTTTGAATATCGATTTATTAGTAAAAAGCCGTCTCCTACATTTGAATTGCCGAAACAAGAACTTTATGTGAGAGTAGAAGCCCCAAAGGGAGAATTGGGAATTTTTCTCATAGGGGATCAGAGTGGTTTTCCTTGGAGATGGAAAATCCGCCCGCCGGGTTTTATCAATTTGCAAATTCTTCCGCGGTTAGTTAAAAGAATGAAATTGGCTGATATTATGACGATACTAGGTAGTATAGATATCATTATGGGAGAAGTTGATCGTTGAAATGATAATTGATACACCGGAAGTACAAGATATCGATTCTTTTTCTAGATTAGAATTTTTTAAAGAGGTTTATGGAATTCTATGGGTTCTTGTTCCTATTTTGACTCTTGTAGTGGGAATCACAATAGGCGTACTGGTAATTGTATGGTTAGAAAGAGAAATATCGGCAGGGATACAACAACGTATTGGACCTGAATACGCCGGCCCTTTGGGAGTTCTTCAAGCTCTAGCAGATGGGACAAAACTACTTTTCAAAGAAAATCTTTTTCCATCTAGGGGGGATACTCGTTTATTCAGTATCGGGCCATCCATAGCAGTCATATCAATTTTAGTAAGCTATTCAGTAGTTCCTTTTGGATATCACCTTGTTTTAGCGGATCTCAATATCGGTGTTTTTTTATGGATTGCCATTTCCAGTATTGCTCCAATTGGACTTCTTATGTCGGGATACGGGTCAAATAATAAATATTCCTTTTTAGGCGGTCTACGAGCTGCTGCTCAATCGATTAGTTATGAAATACCATTAACTTTATGTGTGTTATCAATATCTCTACGTGCGATTCGTTGATACATAGACAGAAACTTTTCTCTATTCCTTCCTTTCAAGGAAAGGGTTGGAATGGATTGAGTAGATATCTTAATTTTTTTTTATTCATTATTCGGGTTGATGAACTAAATCAAATAGTTATATGAGTGAAAGAAAACAGCTTATATATAAATTCGCAGTAAAAAGATTGATTCTCATTTTCTATGTATAAGAGTTAGAGAGTTAAGCGGAAATAAACATAAACAGAAGAGACCGTTTCCCCCAAGATTGGTTGATTAGTCATCCTGACTTGAAGCGGGTTCAAAAGATCAACCGTATTGAGTTTTCACTATCATTTTTATGTATTAGCATAACGGGGGATTGAGCAAAAACGAGTGGATGGTTAGAAACACGAACATATGTAAAGGATTAGTAATGGAGATTATGTAAATTCTCCAAAAGGACATTTTTACATAATATACAAACAAAGAATACTAATTGGGGCTTTAAGTTGGTAGAAATGATCAGGCAGTACTCCCCATGACACGATTCCAATCCAGAGTATACTCCTATCCACCGATTTAATAAATAACTATTCGAAACGAAATAATCCTTTACTTTATTTTGAAAGCCCTCTTTTTCTCAGAAATAGAAAGAAGAATAGGAACGAAAAAAAAAAAAATAAATAAAGATATACTTTATTTATTCTTTGTTACTTTTATTCTTTCCCATATACATATTAATAGATATATAATTTGTGTCATAATTCATTAATTAATATAGAATTTTTTTTTCGTACGTGAAACCAACGGGTTATTGATATTTTTACAAGAAGTATTTTATTGAACAGTTAAGTTATTACTGAACAAAGAAGAATTGAAATTCTTATTGAAATTATTAAATTAAAGAAAGGATGAGATCAATTCAGAAGTACTTTTTTTATTTAATTTTGAATTAAAATAATTATAACAGACAGAATTCAATTGGTCTAATTTGGGACCGGCCGATAGTTATCCATCCTACAAACATATCAAGATTCAAAAAAGAATACTGACGCGGTCCCTATATTTATTTCTGGCCTTCAAGGAGCCGTATGAGGTGAAAATCTCATGTACGGTTCTGTAATAGCGATGGTAACAGTGATGGTATCACCGACTATAATTATCTAACAGTTCAAGTACAATTGATATTGTTGAGGCGCAATCAAAATATGGTTTTTGGGGATGGAATTTGTGGCGTCAGCCTATAGGGTTTATCATTTTTTTTATTTCTTCCCTAGCAGAATGTGAGAGATTACCTTTTGATTTACCAGAAGCAGAAGAAGAGTTAGTAGCAGGTTATCAAACCGAATACTCGGGTATAAAATTTGGGTTATTTTATGTTGCTTCCTATCTAAACCTATTGGTTTCTTCATTATTTGTAACAGTTCTTTACTTGGGAGGTTGGAATATATCTATTCCGGACATATATGTTTCTGAGCTTTTTGAAATAAATAAAACATGTGGAGTTTTTGGAGCGATAATTGGTATCTTTATTACATTAGCTAAAACTTATTTGTTCTTGTTCATTCCTATCACAACAAGATGGACTTTACCGAGGCTAAGAATGGACCAACTATTGAATCTTGGATGGAAATTTCTTTTACCTATTTCTCTCGGTAATCTATTATTAACAACTTCTTTCCAACTCTTTTCACTGTAAAGTAACATTCTATATTCACAACGTGTCTCAAACAAGAGAAATAAACAAACATAAAACTATTCATATATATATTAACGATATGTTCTCTATGGTAACTGGGTTCATGAATTATGGTCAACAAACAGTACGAGCTGCAAGGTACATTGGTCAAAGTTTCATGATTACTTTATCCCACGCAAATCGTTTACCCGTAACTATTCAATATCCTTATGAAAAATCAATCACCGCGGAGCGTTTCCGCGGTCGAATCCATTTTGAATTTGATAAATGTATTGCTTGTGAAGTATGCGTTCGTGTATGTCCTATAGATCTACCCGTTGTTGATTGGAAATTGGAAACTGATATTCGCAAGAAACGGCTGCTTAATTACAGTATTGATTTCGGAGTCTGTATATTTTGTGGTAATTGCGTTGAGTATTGTCCAACGAATTGTTTATCAATGACTGAAGAATATGAACTTTCTACTTATGATCGTCACGAATTGAATTATAATCAAATTGCTTTGGGTCGTTTACCAATGTCAGTAATTGACGATTATACAATTCGAACAATTTTGAATTCGCCTCAAATAAATAAGTAAATCTCTTATTAACGAATAATTTATAATTACTTTACTAATAACTAATATAGAAGGAATTTAGGTTTCTTTCGTGTTGTTTGGTCAATAACTACAAATACCAACTATTGATTGGTTGGTAAGAAACGCGTCTTAATTTGGATTGAAAATCCATTAATTAATATATCCATAATTTTTTTTTAAATATATCGTTTAGAATTAGAACGACTCTTTCAGATAAAGAATGAAATTAGTCCAATAATAGTACTCACATTTATTCATATCCCTTAGTATTTATTTACTTAGGATTAAATTAGGAATTGCTCAAAAATCATAAAAAAAAAATTTTCTGGTCGGGTCTCAATAAGGTCATGAAAAACATTTCTATTTATTTATCTCTTATTTTACATATAATGGATTTGCCCGGACCAATACATGATTTTCTTTTAGTCTTTCTGGGATCGGTTCTTATACTAGGAGGTATGGGGGTGGTATTATTTACCAACCCCATTTATTCTGCCTTTTCATTGGGACTGGTTCTTGTTTGTATATCCTTATTCTATATTCTATTAAACTCTTATTTTGTAGCTGCTGCACAACTCCTTATTTACGTGGGAGCTATAAATGTTTTAATCGTATTTGCTGTGATGTTCATGAATGGTTCAGAATATTACAAAGATTTGAATCTTTGGACCATTGGGGATGTGGTTACTTTGCCAGTTTGTACAAGTATTTTTGTTTTACTCATGATTATTATTACGGATACGTCATGGTACGGAATTATTTGGACTACAAGATCAAACCAGATTATAGAGCAAGATTTGATAAGTAATAGTCAACAAATTGGAATTCATTTATCAACAGATTTTTTTCTTCCATTTGAATTCGTTTCGATAATTCTTTTAGCCGCTTTGATAGGTGCAATTGCCGTGGCGCGACAGTAAAAAATTTATAGAATTAGCAATGCACATTAAACTCTGTTCGGTTTTATTACATTACATTACATTTATTTCCCTTTAATTAAAGATTGTTTATGTCTAAAATAGAAATTATTCAATCTATTCTATTAACAATAGAAAATCTGCCTTTGTTCCGTACTTTTTTTTATTCTAGTCAATTGAATCTGTTGAATTGTTGTTCAGTTCATATTGAAATGAATCGAAATTGATAAGGAGTTGGTCAATGATGCTCGAACATGTACTTGTTTTGAGTGCCTACTTATTTTCTATCGGTATCTATGGATTGATCACGAGCCGGAATATGGTTAGAGCCCTTATGTGTCTTGAACTTATACTGAATGCGGTTAATATGAATTTCGTAACATTTTCTGATTTTTTTGATAGTCGCCAATTAAAAGGAAATATTTTCTCAATTTTTGTTATAGCTATTGCAGCCGCTGAAGCAGCTATTGGCCCGGCTATTGTTTCATCAATTTATCGTAACAGAAAATCAACTCGTATCAATCAATCGAATTTGTTGAATAAGTAGTATTAATCATATAAATTCTAATATTCATAAATTAGAATTACCATGACCATACATTACGTAATAATACATGTTTTCAAAAATGTAAGAAATTAAAGTATCTTGGCTCTATCGCATGAGTCAATCCAGAAGTAGATTGATTAGAAAAATTATGATAAATTATTGATTCATCTGGTGTCTAAATATATGATTCATTTACAAGTTTACTAGATCGAAACTTTCTGACATTCAAAAATTTATAGATCCAAATGTCACATTCAGTAAAGATTTATGATACGTGTATAGGGTGTACTCAATGCGTGCGCGCCTGCCCAACGGATGTATTAGAAATGATACCTTGGGACGGGTGTAAAGCTAAGCAAATTGCTTCTGCTCCAAGAACAGAGGACTGTGTCGGTTGTAAGAGATGTGAATCCGCCTGTCCGACAGATTTCTTGAGTGTTCGAGTTTATTTATGGCATGAAACAACTCGAAGTATGGGTCTGGCTTATTAATACGTTCCAGAAAACCCTACTTGAATACATTTGATTTTTTTACCTTTACCGACAAAAACCCGCGCTCAAAAACTATTTATTTTGAGCACGGGTCCAAGTTTATCTTGTTTTTACCATGAATAATTTTCCTTGGTTAACGCTAGTTGTAGTTTTGCCAATATTCGCGGGTTCCTTAATTTTCTTTCTCCCTCATAGAGGAAATAAGATAATTAGGTGGTATACTATAGGTATATGCATAATAGAACTCCTTCTAACAACCTATGCATTCGGTTATCGTTTCCAATTGGATGATCCATTAATGCAACTGACAGAGGATTATAAATGGATCGATTTTTTTGATTTTTACTGGAGATTGGGAATAGATGGAATTTCTATAGGACCCATTTTACTGACAGGATTTATCACAACTTTAGCTACTTTAGCGGCTCGGCCGATTACTCGAGATTCCCGACTATTCCATTTTCTGATGTTAGCAATGTATAGCGGTCAAATAGGACCATTTTCTTCTCGAGACCTTTTACTTTTTTTCATCATGTGGGAGTTAGAATTAATTCCAGTTTATCTACTTCTATCCATGTGGGGGGGAAAGAAACGTTTGTATTCAGCTACAAAATTTATTTTGTACACTGCAGGAAGTTCCGTTTTTTTATTAATGGGAGTTTTGGGTATTGGTTTATATGGTTCCAATGAACCAACATTAAATTTTGAAACATCAGCTAATCAATCGTATCCTGTAGCACTGGAAATAATATTCTATATTGGATTTCTTATTGCTTTTGCTGTCAAATCACCGATCATACCCTTACATACATGGTTACCAGACACCCATGGAGAGGCACATTACAGTACTTGTATGCTTTTAGCCGGAATCTTATTAAAAATGGGAGCGTATGGATTGGTTCGGATCAATATGGAATTATTACCCCACGCCCATTCTATATTCTCTCCCTGGTTGATTATAGTAGGCACAATTCAAATAATCTATGCAGCTTCAACATCTCCCGGTCAGCGTAATTTAAAAAAAAGAATAGCCTACTCTTCTGTATCTCATATGGGTTTCATAATTATAGGAATTGGTTCTATAAGCGATACAGGACTCAACGGAGCCATTTTACAAATAATCTCTCACGGATTTATTGGCGCTGCGCTTTTTTTCTTGGCCGGAACGAGTTATGATAGAATACGTCTTGTTTATCTCGACGAAATGGGCGGAATGGCTATCGCAATTCCAAAAATATTCACGACTTTCAGTATCTTATCAATGGCTTCTCTTGCATTACCGGGCATGAGCGGTTTTGTTGCCGAATTGTTAGTTTTTTTTGGAATACTTACTAGTCAAAAATATCTTTTAATGACAAAAATATTAATTACTTTTGTAATGGCAATTGGAATGATATTAACTCCTATTTATTCATTATCTATGTTACGCCAGATGTTCTATGGATACAAGCTTTTTAATGCCCCAAACTCTTATTTTTTTGATTCTGGACCGCGAGAATTATTTGTTTCGATCTCTATCCTTTTACCTGTAATAGGTATTGGTGTTTATCCCGATTTCGTTTTATCATTATCAGTTGACAAGGTCGAAGCTATTATATCCAATTATTTTTTTCGATAGTTTTTGTGAGTAAACCAAAAAATGAAACGGAAATCCCATGATTTTAAAAATGGTTGATTGTACAATAAAAAAATGAGTCTTTTATATTCTTTTAAGTAAAAAAAATAAATTGGAATTCTATTATAACTAGATATCTTTTGAATTTGTGAGAACCATTTGAATCACGTAATGGAAATGATTCAAATGGTTCTTGATTGTTTACATGAAGTTTTCGTATATATACCTGTATGCCGTCCTATGTTTATATTCGTCAAGTCTTTTATTCAATTAGATGTTAATGTAAATGAACCATAACTATGCAACCCTATTCCTAATAGATTAACCCCAAAATAGCATATCCAAATTATAAGAAAGCCCATTGAGGCCACAATTGCAGAATTTACACTTTCAAAATTTTTATTTGTTCGAATATGTAAATAAATAGCGAATATGGTCCAAGTAATAAATGCCCAAGTCTCCTTTGGATCCCAATTCCAATATGATCCCCATGCTTCATTAGCCCATACTGCTCCCGAAAGAATACCTACGGTTAAAAGGATAAACCCTAGACTAATAATACGATAACTCCAACGATCCAATTGTTGAATCAATTGATACCTGTAATAATTTTGAGACGAAATAAAAGAAGTGTTTCGTAAGACATTGTTTCTTTCGTTCACGTATTGAATCTCACTAAAGTAAACTGACTCATTTTCGAAATTATTGCTTTTACTAAAAATCCTTATGAATTTTCGAAATGTAATGACTAGAAGAGCTAGTGATAATAATGATCCACACAAAAGAGCTGCATAGCTCAATACCATCATACTTACGTGCATCATTAACCAATGGGATTGGAGAGCGGGTACTAATATCGCGGATTGATGCATTTCAGTTAAAAGACCCGAAGTAGCAAAACCTTGAGTAAAAATAGCACTTGGCGCGGTTATTGCGCTTAAATGGTTTTTATGTTTTTTAAAATACGGAATAATATGAATAATGGAAAAACTCCACGAAAGAAAAATTAATGATTCATATAAATCACTTAATGGTAAATGCCTCAAATACATCCAACGAGTAACTAATAATCCTGTTATGCAGAAAAAAGTAGCTATCATCCCCTTTTCTGACGAATCATCTAGTCCTACGATTTCATCGACTAATAAAATTATCAAATGAATTGTAATTACAATTGAAACGATCGAAAAGGATATATGAGTTAATATATGCTCTAAAGTTGAAAATATCATAAAAATTATTAAATTAATAAGGGCGTCCCTCAATTATAGGAATTGAAATCTGGAATTGGAATTGAATTCATTATAGGACTTACTCTTTTAGAAGATGCCATGCCGCCACTCGGACTCGAACCGAGATGCTCTAGCACTGCTTCCTAAGAGCAGCGTGTCTACCGATTTCACCATAGCGGCTTATTCGAAATCATAATAACCTATTTTTATTCAATCGTCGAGCTTGAAGGAGTTAATTCAATCCAATATTTTTTTTTAGGAAACCATTCAAATTGATGAATAAAAACTTGTTTAAAAATTAGGGATTAAAACGTTTTCGTTAACGTTAATAATATTGATTTTTCTTATTATTATCTTTTTATTTAGTTATTTAATTTAGTATTTTTTTATTTAGTTATTTAGTATTTTAGGATGTCAATTTTATTTAACTGAACTAACAATGTATTTTTTCGTAGACTATTACTTTATGCTCTCCTAAAACTAAAATGTAACAGTTGTAACTATATAATTTTTACTTCAATCCCTGGATATAAGTAAAAAAAATGTTCTGCCTCGTTTGCATTTTTTAATGATTAATTTCTTTTATCATTTATTTTATTAATCTAAAATAAAAAATGCATTTTATCGATTAATAAAAAAATAGAATTTTTATATAACACAATTTCAGCGATACACTCAAAAGATTTATGTAAATATTTGCATAGTTAGGTTGCGTTAGGATTTTTTGTTGTGTAGAGAATTTGCGTTAAGATTTAGCAAACCCATTAAGTTAGGTATTTGGGATGGTCGTATCAATCATATAAAAAAATTTCGTATAGAAATTGTACCGTACTTCAAAATATTTTATAAATTTTTTAATTAATATATATATATTATATCTTGATCGATCTTCCAATCGAAACATAGGATCTAAAATAGATCACTCAAAATTGGCGCATTCGTCATATAACTACCTAAAAATGGAAACGGGGCTTTTATTAATATTAATTTAATTGGGTTTAAGGAATTTATATAGTGATAATAATTTCTAAAACCCAAAATAATGGTTTAAAAGATTATAAAAAACATTTTAAACTTAATCAATTAGTTTCAACGACCTCTTCTTTATAATATAAAATAAAAAATATAACTAAAAAAAATTCTTTTTATTATTGAGTAAGGGCGATGGGGAAAGTGATAATCCCCATCCGGAAAATGATAAAACATACTAAAATGAAAGGCGAAACCTTGCGCTTGCGTTTACCCTTTTTTCAAACAAAAAAGTACCATTCATTTTTAGAATTCAGTAGACAACAGAATTCTTATCTATATCAGAAACGAAAGAAAAATTTGGCTTCAAATTAAAGTAAAACAAATTCAATTTTATATTCGTTTTAAATTAAAACATTATGAGACTAATTCTTTTTTATTTATTTTATTTTTAATGTATATTGTTTATATTGTAATTTATCTTATATATTAATATTTATTCTTTTACTATACTATTATGATGTTAATCTTTTACTATACTATTATGATGTTAATATTAATTATAATTGATAAATATTATTTATCATTTTTATAACTTATAAATCTTATAAATAAACTATAAACAAAATTATATTACTTTATTAGTTATTAGAACGATTCAGATTATTTATTTGTTACACAAAAAAAACTTTTAGAACTCCCGGTAGAAAGAGATTTCGCTAACGAAAAAGCTTTCAATGCTGCCCTATATCCCTTCCTTTTCCAAATATTTTTACGAATACGTTTTTTTGAAATAGAGGTGCGCTTTTTTGGAACTGCCATTAAAAAGTTATAATAGGTTTTTCGGTTGGATGTGAAAGACATCTATTGTTCAAAATCAATTGTTCTTTACTATTCTCTATCTATTTTTTCTCTAAATTAGACTCCAAAAAAAAAGGGGGGGTTAAAAATCACATAAAATATTAATAAGAACGATAAGGTACACTATGCCAAATAGATTGAAGTTGATAAAATAAAAAAAAAAAATAATAATAAAAAAAAAAAAAAAGAAAGATTGTCCGTTTCGTTTTCTTTCTATTTTCGTCGTGTTACATTTATACATGTAATAAAAAAATCTAAAAGTTTAATAACCCAACCCTTCTCCCGCTTAATTAAAAAAAAAACTTTAATAATTTTTTCTATTATATTAATTAATTTAATATTAATTTAATTGTTCAAGCTCGAAGAAAGAGTCCACAAAATTTTAATTATCAAATGAGACTAGTAGTTAATCTGTTAAAGGATACAAAATACATAATTTAAAGGCATTTTATTTGCCCCCTTTTTTTTTCCGTAAAATTAAAGTGTTGGATATCATAGCATTTCCTACAAATAGCTTTTATTGTAATGGAAGACAAACAATGAGTTACAAAACAAATTGGTTAATGATTCTAAATAACCGAATTACAATAAATAGTTTTAGTTATGGGCTTTATGATTCATATCAAATACTGTTTTTGGTATAATTATTTATCCTTGTTCTATAGATATAAAAAAATTATTGTAATACGTAATAATTAAAATGAAAATTCTAATTTTCATTTTTTATCTTCATAAAATTTTATTTAAAAATTTGAATTTAATATTAACAATTCAGTATTAATAAAATTAAATACGTATTTATTTTTCACTAGTGACTTATTTATATCATTTGACCAATTATAACCTCTTGATTTTAAATATTTGAAGTAGTTTGGAAAGATTCAGAATAATTAAGGCTAGAAAATTCTATTTAAGTTTTATTTTATATATCTTAATTTTTTTTTATTAACCGACCCCTTTCAAAAGAAAAGAAATAAGAACCGGTGACTCAGAAACAATTAATTAAGATAATTTTTTTTTTTTATTTTTTTATGGAATATACATATCAATATTCATGGATTATACCTTTCATTCCACTTCCAGTTCCTATCTTAATTGGAACAGGACTTCTACTTTTTCCAACGGCAACAAAAAATCTTCGCCGTATGTGGGCTTTTCCTAGTGTTTTATTATTAAGTATAGTTATGGTTTTTTCAGCCCTTTTTTCTATTCAGCAAATAAATAATAATTCTGTCTATCAATATGTATGGTCTTGGACCATCAATAATGATTTTTCTTTAGAATTTGGCTGCTTGGTTGATCCACTTACTTCTATTATGTCGATATTAATCACTACTGTTGGAATTATGGTTCTTATTTATAGTGACAATTATATGTCTCATGATCAGGGATATTTGAGATTTTTTGCTTATATGAGTTTTTCCAATACTTCAATGTTGGGATTAGTTACTAGTTCTAATTTGATACAAATTTATATTTTTTGGGAATTAGTTGGAGTGTGTTCTTATCTATTAATAGGTTTTTGGTTCACACGACCCAGTGCCGCGAATGCTTGTCAAAAAGCGTTTGTAACTAATCGTGTCGGGGATTTTGGTTTATTATTAGGAATTTTGGGTTTTTATTGGATAACAGGTAGTTTCGAATTTCGAGATTTGTTTGAAATATTCAATAACTTGGTTTCTAATAATGAAGTTAATTTTTTATTTGTTACTTTATGCGCCTCCCTATTATTTGCCGGCGCTGTTGCTAAATCCGCCCAATTTCCACTTCATGTATGGTTACCTGATGCCATGGAAGGGCCTACCCCCATTTCGGCTCTTATACATGCCGCTACTATGGTAGCAGCAGGAATTTTTCTTGTAGCTCGGCTTCTTCCTCTTTTCATAGTTATACCTTACATTCTAAATCTAATAGCTTTGATAGGTATAATAACATTATTTTTAGGAGCCACTTTAGCTCTTGCTCAAAAAGATATTAAGAAAAGCTTAGCTTATTCTACAATGTCTCAATTGGGTTATATGATGTTAGCTCTAGGTATGGGGTCTTATCGAGCTGCTTTATTTCATTTGATTACTCATGCTTATTCGAAGGCATTGTTGTTCTTAGGATCTGGATCAATTATTCATGCGATGGAAGCTATTGTTGGATATTCTCCAGATAAAAGTCAGAATATGGTTCTTATGGGCGGTTTAAGAAAACATGTACCAATTACAAAAACTGCTTTTTTATTGGGTACACTTTCTCTTTCTGGTATTCCACCCCTTGCTTGTTTTTGGTCCAAAGATGAAATTCTTAATGATAGTTGGTTGTATTCACCTATTTTTGCAATAATAGCTTGGTCCACAGCAGGATTAACTGCATTTTATATGTTTCGGATCTATTTACTTGCTTTTGAAGGACATTTAAACGTTTATTTTCAAACTTACAGTGGCAAAAAAAGCAGTTCGTTCTATTCAATGTCTCTATGGGGTAAAGATAAAGAAGGACCCGAAATTATTAAAAAAAATTTGCGTTTATTATATTTATTAACGACGAAAAACAATGAAAAAACTTATTTTTT